TCCAAACCAATAGAGATGAAGCAACCATCATTTTTAATGATTGGTTCGGGCCATTTATTTGATTTATTGATTGAATCAAATAAGTGGATTCATTGGATTGGTTCATCAATAGCCTTAAGTCAGAATCGTATTTTGACTCTGCACCATTAATTCCATTATGATTATTGATCAATAATGGAATAATTCTTTCATAGAGATAGGGGACATAATTCACATGGATATAGTAAGTCTCGCTTGGGCTGCTTTAATGGTAGTCTTTACATTTTCTCTTTCACTTGTAGTATGGGGAAGGAGTGGACTCTAGGTTACTAATTGAACAATTGATTGAGTAATTGAATTGTATCAATTTTTTTTACTGTTCGCGGAGAAAAGCAATTCTGCTATTATGGCAATACATAGTTTCTACCGGAAGCGACCAGTGGTTATCCAAGGAGGTCCTACACATAAAAAAATGAAATCTTCCTTCCGTTGAGTGATCCTGCACATTTAACCTTTGGTTTTGATTAGACTCCTAGAATGTTTTTTTTTTTTATGCTTTTTTTGACTCGTCTCATATCCTGTTTAATCATGACAAATTAAATTGTCAGGGTCTACTATACTATTCTACTCTACTCCTTTTCCAAATCCGAAGAAGTTACCATAGAACTTCGCGGATCATCTGTTAATCGATCAACCAATGACTTTTTGGGGTGGGAATCAAAAAAATTCCTCGGTTTCGTTTTATTTTCTTTTATGTTTATATAGTATATGCCCCATACTATATCTTCTTCATCAATGGATCCCAGTATCTATATAGAATATAGAATAGAAAATTATAATAAACTAGGAATTCGAGGAGGTGGCCCTCAATTATTTTGGATTGATCGAAATCCATACAAATGGGTATAGCGAAGAAAAGAAATAGAATTCTAGTGCTATTTAATTTAGATGTATGTACATCTAATATATGGACATACATATTGTAAATTGATCCATCTAAAGACTATATATATCTGCATACAATATACATACAGTACAACTTTATAATAATAAATAGTATATTAAATTAAGTATGGTAGAAAGAACTAGAATATAGTTCTTTCTACCATACTATCTCAGAAACTTCTGATTCCAGCCCGATCGTTTCATTTTGCCATTTAAGACTTGGAATTTGAATCCCTTTCTTTCATTTCTTCAATCATTGATAAGAACTAATAATTCAAGTTTCAGCCAAATTAATCATTTTGACTGACTGTTTTTACGTAGATGATAAGTAAAAAAGCAGTAGGAACTAGAATGAACAGTGCCGTAGCAATAAATGCGAGAATATTGACTTCCATAATCTCATTTTTTTTTTTTTTGCTTCGCAATAACTCGGGATCTAATCCCATAGAGATAAAAATTGGAATTCAATGGGATAAATTGCATCCTGATGATGCTGAATCGGATCAATATTATGAATAACAATATCTGATCGATCAAATCGATTCATCGTCGAGAATTAAATAGTATAACATAGGAAGATCTTTTATCCATACTAAATGGGATTCCTGGGCCCATAAGGAATCCCATTGAATTTTGCATCTTTTTTTTTTATTATTAGTATCCTATTTCTTGGATTGGGGCTGGAACGAATACATCAAAAATTCAGTGTGCAGTTTATTCCCATGAGAATGAAATAGATTGTTTCCAATTTTGCATTGAAAATATATAACCAAAGTCGTAGCTAGAAAAGCGCGGTTTAACCTGAAAGGTACTCCGTCGAGGTAATTATGTTAAGTTCATTGTGTATCGTACAATAAACGAATACGGGGTATGTGCACCCGGTAAAAATATGGGCAATCTTTTCCATTTCATTGATCAAGAACAATTGAAAAAGAAAGTCAGACAAACAAGTATGGTATCTCTTAAAATACTATATTGAATATAGTATAATACCACCGATTGTACCAATCCACATATGTCTCTCCTTTATCAATGGGTACTAGGGGAAGAAATGTAAATCTCCTATTTGTCTGATGATAAATGCGAAACGAAAAACAAAAGAAATCAAATCCCCGGCTGAGATTAGATCTTGCTTCCTGTCTCCCCTTTAGCGGAAAATAGCGAGATGAGTTGATAAATTCATCGGATCTTAGTTCGGGACTGACGGGGCTCGAACCCGCAGCTTCCGCCTTGACAGGGCGGTGCTCTGACCAATTGAACTACAATCCCAGTGAGACATATGGCATACGGATTCTTATCTTATTGTTTCATAAATTCTATTCCTCGTAGAAACACGAACGATATACTGATATCATATCCACATAGATATGGAATTTGATATAACGGGAGTGACACAGATTTATAGTAACCCGCAGTTATTTTATTGTCAAAATGGATAATCAATGTTTCAATGAGAAACAAAAGGACTCTTCTTTCTTGATACTTATCTTCTTTCTTGATACTTATCTTCTTTCTTGATACTTAATACTTAAGGATCATGAATCTAGATCATTAGAAAGATCAGAACGAATGAAAA